CTTTTCAGTCATTCATTGAATGATAAATCACTACAAGTGAAGGAGATACACGATTTAAATAACGAAAGATCCAATATTTAAAAATTGTATCTAAAATGACTGGAAAAGTAGAAACAAGACCGGATATAATTTGATCATTATGAGCAAATCCAAAATCTTTGTAGACAGAGCCAATCATTAATTCCCAACCGTGGGGCGAATGGAATCCTATACATAAATCAGTTAATAAAAGAATAGAAAAAGCTTTTATTGTGTCGCTTAAGTTGTATAGGAATTCTTGAAACCAAGAGTTAAGAATAACAAGTTCTTCATTACCTAGAATAGAATAACCACTTAGAATACCGAAACAGATTATATTTGTCGAGAAGTGTAAAATTGTATGGATGCGATCCTCGTTGTGCATCTTGATCAATTGGATCGTTTCTTTGTAGATTTCGATGCGAGGCTTTTGTAAATGTGTTTCCGGGTATTCCTTTATCATTTCGTCCAAACGTAAGAGTTCCTCTAAGTCTATGAATTCTTTTAGAATACTCTTTTCTTGAATATCATTCAAAAAAATTTCGGATTGCCTAGTATTCCACCAATTAGTAAACCAAGATTCCAGACTTTTATTAAATGAGAGAGAGATCCACCAAGGCAAAAATACTATAGATGCAAGATATAGAAGGGAAATTAATACTTTCTTTTTTGCCATTTTTTCGTCTGTGAATTTAAATTAATGAACGCACCTCATTCGTCGACTCTATATGATACTAATATTTCTATCAAGCATAAGTTCTATTACAAGTCATCGATGTATTTCCGGATTTTTTTGTGATTCAGTACAGCGGTTAGTCCTTGAATTTAGAAAGAATATAGAATAAGAAAGAGCCCTCTTCAAATTAATAGTAGTCGGATTTCGAGACGAAAGAACTCCCGTTCTATGCAAAATATCAAATATTTAGAAAAAAAATTCTTTACTTTATGATGAAATGTTTTGTTTTGATATATGATGAATCTATCATTTAGATTTGTTACTGAATTGAGTTAAGTGGATTTACATACGCATAAAAAAAATTGTGGACATAAACAATTTAGTTTTAGAATTGTTTCATATACGTTTGCTTTGGCTCGAGTAAGCGTTCTGAAGAAACTTCAGTTAAGTTATGCTATAGAAAAAAAGATGATTCTTGAGTTTTTTATCTCTTGCAAAGTATTCATTCTCCAGTTCCTTTTTTCAAAATACTTCAATTGGTACACGCAAGAAATAGGCCAATTCAGCAGCTTTTTGCTCAATCTCTCGTGGAGTAAAATTCTCATCAGTACGAGTCAAGGGAATGGCTCCTTGTCCTTTTATTTCCATATAAAGGACACGACGAGCATAAATACCCTCTTTAATTTCTATTCTGATGGACTGAATGTCTTTCATAAGGAATCGGAGAAATATGCGACGATTTTTTCCAGGAAATCCCCAACGAAAAATACACACTATGCCCTCTTTTATATCGAATCGATCATAACCACTACCTACATTCCACGAAATTGTGCACCACAAATAGGAGCTAATAAAAAGACCTGCGATCCCATAGAAAGACATCACGATACCTTGTGGAAAAAAAATTATTTGCTGAGAAGGAAATAAAGATATAAAATTCCTACCAAAATAACTGGACGTTCCAACCAATAAAAACCCTAATGAACCTAAAAAAAGAATAAAGGCCCAACAGAAATTACTTGTTTTTCGAGACCCCGCTATAAGTTCTACCCATATACGTTCTGATCGCCAACTCATACTCTAACTAGACCTAGTTGCATTTTATTGGAATTGGGAGAATAACAAAAATAATTTTTTTTTTTACTTTTTTTTGTTTCCGAAGTAACTCTCATCAACCAGCACTATTATGATGTGAACCTTTAGGGATAATTCATCGAATTTCTTAGATCCAAACTAAAATAATAACATCCCTTTCATATGATTTCCTAATACATATAGATATATTGACTTTCCATTTCAGAAATTCTCCCCGATCCCGATCTATTTGAAAATAGTTATAATTCATTTATCATGTTTACACATACATAAGAGCTTATGCCCGAAGGAAGCCGCATATTATACCATATTTTACTAAATAGATATCCGTGTTATGATCCAAGTAAGTCTTGAAAAATATATATATAAGATTTGTCCTTGTTGTATCTAAAAAATCTTGTTTTTTTGAACATAAAGAGATAAAGAAGCCATTGCAATTGCCGGAAATACTAAGCCCACTAAAGGCACAAAAATGGAGGGGAGACTGTTGAGAGTTATCATAGAATGGGTACCTCGATTTAATATTTGTACCTGTTATTTATTGTTATATTTATTGTTTTATATTTGAACCTTATCCTTATATTGTTATAAAGATATCTTATAATTCATATATAATTGTTATATTATACTAAGTATACCTAAGTGAGTATATATATACTTAATAGGGAGTCTATAAGTATATGTTTTAAGAAATATATATTAATTTAAGAA